TTCGAGTAAGCTTTGCAACTTCTAGTTATAGTAGCTAGGGAGGAAAGAGAGATTGAATGGAAAATAATGTCGACAGAAAGGAAGGTCTCATTCCAGTTTTATTTCCATGCCTGCAGGAAAGAAGATCGAGAATGCCGAACTAGCGAATGCAGAAAGCAATTGAAGGCGTTCTAGTTTGTTCAATGTAGTTTGAAGACCTACAACAAGAGGCCCCCTATAAAGCCCCTAGTTGCCAAAGATCAGGAAGCTCTTTGTTATGAAGAAGCCACAAAAAAATCTGAGGAAAATTAGAAAGCATATAGGGGTTGGCTACGGGCGGCACCCTATAGCTATAACATTATGCGTGTGTAGATCCTTGACAACACAGAGGAAGTTGGAATAAAGATGGCATAGCTTTGGCGGTCATCACAAGGGTGTCCAACCAATAGAATTTTTTGAGAGATGAGACAAATGCAGCCGGATTGCTCGTCATATGATGGGTAGCCTCACTGCAACATGGGTGGTATAGTCTTTTCCTTATTGTGTGGAAGATTCCAGTTTGGAATCGTCGCCGAGGTTTCATGGTGTAAGAATGGACTTAATTCACCTGAGAGAGTTGTGCTTTTCTTTTTGAAACTAGGGTCGGTGGTGAGAAGGCCCAGAAAGTAGTTAAAAACGTCATCGCATCGGTTGGAACCTAAAGGTTCTTCTGGTGGGATTTTGGTCCTGTGGAAGAGCAAAGATATATCAGTGGATGTCCTTCAGGATGACTCTCAGTTCGTTCATATTAAGGTAATTCAGGAGAAGAAGAGCGAGTGCTTATTGATTGCTCTCTATGCGAAACCTATGGAGAGTCTGAAAGCCTGACTCTGGAAGCAAGTTCTTCAGATATGGGAAGTTTAAAGATTGAAAGCAAAATCATTGATCTTGGGTACCTAGGCTCTCAGTTTACATGGCGAGGGCAAAAGTCTCCAAGGTTCAGTCGTGTGTATTAGAGCTTAGATAGAGCTCCGTTTAAGATGGAATGTCATTTTTCCCTGATCCCGCCGTTATTGCTTGACTAGCTTGCTTCGAAAGCTGTCATGCGAGAAAGAAAAAAGGAGCTAAGCAAGGGCGGTTATGCTTCAAATCTGCGTTGAGCATGTCCTCTTCTGAAAAGGTGATGGCTGTGGTTGGCTTTGCTCCTTGCCTACAAAGCGGAGCGAGTTCAGTCGTCTTCCACTAAAAAGGAGGCGCTAAGAAAGAAGAAGTGCAGTCTACGCTAGGAACGAGTTCCGGGCTAAGGATGAAGCAAGTGCTTTAACCCTCCTATTGATTCTTTCTGGTAAATCCCTCTTCGACTCGAGTCTGGTAGTACTAAAAAGGTTTGCTGCTCTTCTTCTTTCTGAAAGATAGCTATTCTTCGCCTCTCGAAAGAGGCTACGTACCTGTTAAACGATAAGCGCTACGCTCGCAGGCTTTTACTTCTTGTCTACAGCAGTTCAAGTACGAGAAAATGAATTCCTCTAGATAAGTTCCCTGTCGAGAGGGAAGAAAGGAGAATTTACTTCGGGGCTTAAGGTAGTTCAGTCACCCTCAGGTCATAATAGAGTCTAGTATGACATCGGTAGGAAGATAATGCAGCTAAGCCGAGACTTGCTTCTGAGGCATTTCAGACTTTACTTGCTGTTGCCGATATGATCTTTTCTCTTGTTTCAGAAGTGGAGTTTGCTGCTATCGTAGATAAGAGTGACAGAATTGATAGAGCGAAATCCAATTCCCTAGCTAGGTTTGAAAGGAAAGAGGAACTGCAGCTCGATTTGAGATGAAATCTGGCAATAGCTCTAGGGCATCGTACTCAGGGGATACGCACTCGGCTCGCTCAGGATTCTGTCTTTAGTCAGTTGGTAACTTTCTGAGCGTTAGTGCTCATGGCCTTGCTTCCTTTGCGCTCACCAATGAGCAGTGAAAGTCCCGGAACTTGTTAATTGACTGGCTGGCTTCCGAAAGGAACCGGAGCTCTTCTAGCCACTAACGGCTCATAGGCCTCCTCATCCCGAAAGGGAAAGGGAGCAGAGGGTAGGATATGATCACGTGAGGGACACGAAGGCATTAAGAAAGCAATCGCCCCCCCTTTTGATACTTAGGTTCGGCTGGCCTTTCACTTGCCCAGGCCAGTACACATCTCTTCTGGGCGCTAGCCGGTTCGCTTTTCTTTTAGCAATTTAAGGCGGAACCGGGTGCATTCACTTAAAGACTGCCTTTTCTTTCGACGTAGGCATTTCGGGCCTTATTCCTTTCCGATCGCACTCAAAGTTGTCACAGAATGGGATTAGGATTTGCATCAATCAACTATAGTATAACCAATGGTGCCGATCACCCCTAAAATGGTTCGAAGTCCCTGACTGAGGTCGTTGCATTACCTAAAGCCTCCTAGCGAGGAAAGCAAAATCCGTTCCAGAGATACCATGGTAGTAAGGCCATGAAGGTCTTCACTTGGTCACCACCTCCTTTGCTGCAGGTGAGAAAGGGCCTTTTCATTTTCTTCGTCCTCGGGGACTCTTCCGTTAACTGCGGCGACAATACGTTCTTGTACCCGATTCTCAGAGGAATCTCGTCGTCGTCTTACCTTTGGAATGCCGTCGATCTCCGCCTCATTCCTGATCTCCTCGCTAAGCTTTTCTTCTCTCTCTAGGTTCCATTTCTTTGATCTTCTCTGCTTTTTTTTTTGAATTTCCTTTACCTTGGACTAGCCATTTAACAGATTCAAAAGGACCGGAGTCGTTCAAAGCGAAAGAAGTTCCGATCACAGCTTCTCAAACAAAACGAATTAGGGAAAAAAGAGCATTCGTAGCATCCATTCCTTTTCCTTGCTTGCCTCCGTTGATTAGACCTCCTGATCCTAGTCCTACTCCTTTTCCTTCAGTCCTAGTGCTAAGAGGGCATATTCCTTATACTTAAGCATTCAGTTCCCTTTCAACCGGTAAAAGCTTGGTCCCAAAAAAGCATGAGAGAGTAGACTTAAGAAGAGCAGGGAATATGGAAAACTAAGACTCATTCCGTCTAATTGCTAAAATGCCCTTCAACAAGAAGATTCAATAGCATCCTTTCTTCCTATTCCGGAAAAACTAGCTGCTGACTCAACCTCCCCTCGGGTCTACGCGCTCTTTGTCTTTGTTTTTAGCATCGGCGATTGAAAGAGAGTAGGAGCCCATTCTATTCTATCTATCTATCTCAGAAAGAAAGTCTCAACCCTTTGGTACGAAAGTAGGCCCTAGCTTCTCAATAAGTCATTCAATGAACTAACTATACTTAAGATGTGAGCTATACCTATTCCTTCTTTTCTTATCTCTTCCCTTTCGGGCCGGATCGGATAAAGAAAGGAGCTAAAGAATGAAATATTCAAAAAAGTAGTCCTTACATCCCTCCGTAAGCATAAGTAGAGTCTCTGACTTCAATAGGCAGTCTTGTACTAATAGATTGCACAGTGCCCAGTCCTCTAAGATCTATTGACTGAGTAGTCTCCAACTTCCGTATTCTCCTTCCTGGACTTCCCTTCCATTCAGCTCTCTAACTAAAGGAATGAATCTCCTTCTAGTCCTTAAGCAGAGGAAAAAGGCATAGCTTCATTGAATCCTGTGGGAATACGATTTCCTCCCTCACTAGTATAGTACAGGTACTCTATTTGAATTTGATTAATAGGCCCTATCCCTAGTTCAAGGACTAAGTGATTTACATATCTACCTTTCTACCTTTAGCACCTAAGCGAGTGCTAATGCTAATACCAACCTTTTTGAAACGGAAGTGTAGGCTCTCCAACCTTTAAGAACGTCGTGATTAAGATAGCTGCCTTTTCAAAGTCAGTCTTTGGGTACTACCAGCCTTTATCAACTAAGTTGATATAGGACCGCCCTTTCTAAGCCCGTTTCTGCAGAACTCCTGGGACTAAGATTCCGTTATCTAGTACAGTCAATCAGAGGCTTAGACTATGTATGGATGTAGCCGAGATAGGTAGAGGAAGAGGAGGCAAGAACTTGCTTGGCATGAGACTTCTACGGCAATCCCATGTCTTCAGGCAAGGTAGCCTTAGCTATCCTAGGTTGTGAACTGGGTCCGATCAGTGCTATTCTCCGATCATAGTTCTATTCAATGGCTGATTTATTACTTCGTAACCTGAGTTTAGGCTGTCGTGTGAGTCCCAAAAAAGAGAACAAACTCAGGCACCTTATACCCCTTTTGAAACTGATGAACTCGGTCGATCCAATCAGGGTATGGTTTCCTAGACGGCGGCCTCATTAAGGGCCTGACGTCAATTCCAAGCTGCTGTAGCGCCTCGACCATGTAATTTCTTTTCAGATCCGATGGTGCCTGTGGAGCTGTTGTGGCGGGGAATGTCCCTAGTTGTGATGCTTGCTGCTCACCGGAGTTCGCGAGTGCACTAGAAGAAGGAAAGGAGCGGAGTGCCCGAGGAATTGGCTTTCCATGTATCCATTCCTGGGGGATAAGATGAAGCTATAACCTGCAAGTACTAACTAGTTAGTAGGCTCACACTTCAAGAGCTACGTTCTTTTTCTAACTAATTACTTTCAAGTAGAGTACTGGACATAGAAAGACTTTACTTAATAGAGTAAGGTAAGGAGTAGTTAGGGTAGGCGCAATCAGTCACGATGCTGTCATTAAACATAAGGGGGTTGCTAAATCCCTTGTAACTCCAGAGTGGTATAAAGAGCAATACGAGAATCTAAATCGCACCACGGAGGCCGTTGTGAAAAAACCATTCTATGTTAATTGGAAGACGCTGGACGTCGGTGAAAAGTTTCTTAATGTCCACTTAGGAAGCCCTAAAGATAGCAAGAGGGAAGCGGTCTATGATAATAAGAATGCTTGGGTTGATACAAAGCCCTTCAATGTGACAGACTACGCAGGACAAGAGAGAAGAGTATTAAAATGGAAACTTCACTCTCTTCAAAAAGAGTATGAGCTTTTAAGAGCTACTATCAACAAAGATAAAGAAGGTAAGAGTGAAAACTCGGATGACTCACCTATGCATCCCGACTAAGGTCTCACAAACGTGCACTTCCCTTATGCATCCAACCGCTTCACTAATGTGAATAGGTTATACAGAAGGGTAGGTTGGTTATATACTCTTATGCGCCTTCCTTCTTCGAACCTTTTGGTATGTATTGCCCCCTAACTATAGATCAGATCCACCAGACAAGAAAGTCAATTCCGCACTGCTGCTGAGTCGTCGGACTTATCCACCAAGGGATTCGTGGAATTTATGTGGATTGCGTTGGGGGAAATCTACCAAAGCTAGGCAGATAGATAGACTCCTTTCCCGCTGCTAAGGGAGAGCAAGAAAGAAAATCAAATGATTGTTTTTTAACCAGCGCCCTCTTTTGGGTATGCAGGTACTAAGAGTCCTCTCACTACCAACCAGCGGACATCATCTGGCTGGGTCTTGCCGGTATCAACAACGAGGAAGAAACAACCAGAAACAGCAACTAACTATGGCTCTTGGCCCAGACAACGTCCTAGGCGTAGGGGAGATCGGAGCAACAGGGAACGCCTAGACGACGTTTTTCTTCCTGGGCTGCAGTAAGTAGATCGAGAGGTCGTTCCGCCCCTTGTCCCCGAATATGGGGAATATGTTCTCATAAAATCTTGCTCCAATCTGACCTAGCTGGCGAGCGATCCCAGTTCGCGACAGAGAACAAGACAGCAAGCGAGCGTACTTTTGTTCGCTTCTTCTCCACCAAGCACGGAAGTTTAAGGATAACTGTAGGTCGGTGGCTACCTAAGGAAACTCCGATTCGATCCGCCCCCCGGCCGGGAGGCATCTACCTCATCCCGATCACAAGGAGAGGTTCACTATGATGGGGGGTACTTTTTTTTCCCTTAAGGAAAAAATGAAATGCATAGGGGACCATCCTTTTGTTGCGGCATGCTCCTCAGATTTACGGATTCGCAGGGGGCCTCAGGCCCTACTTAGTTGACTGATAATGACAAAGGCTTGCGAAACTAAGTAGGGCCTTTTCCTTTTTGTTTGAATAACCCATTCTCATTATCTTTAATAAGTAAAGTAGGCAAACCTATAGGTCCTTAGTAGCGTTGACAAAGAAGAAGGAGCCGGTTAAAAGAAAGCGAATCTTTCCATTTTTCTTATAGTTTCTATTATATAATAATAGAAAATCGAAAGAAATTTCTTATTATTATATATAGGCCAGCTTGACAAGCAACCCTTCCTCTTGATCTGAGGTGCGAAGAGAAAGATTTCTTTTTTATGACTTCCACTTATCGATCCCGGCCCAGAAAAGTGACCGACCAGGGCAGGGCCCTATTGATAAATGAAAGAAAGGGTTTATGAGCCCTAGCCCTGTAAGCCCACACCTGTGTAGAGTAGATCGTTCAACACCTGCGGCACAAACCCATTTTGAACCTATTGGTCCTAGTATCATAGGCGACCGAACGGCCGCCCCCTAATTACTAGACCAACCTGCTATAATAATTCCATAAACACCTAGCGAAGATATGGCAAACAAATAAAGTAGCCCTATGTTCGGATCTGACAATACCATACCATAATCAAAAGGTACAACGGCCCGAGCGACCAGACTTAACATAAATGTAGCCACTGGAGCCATTCTAAAAAGGGAGAAATTAGCACTACTTGGTGAAATAGGTTCTTTTAGAATCAATTTCAAACCATCTGCTAGAGGTTGTAACAATCCAAACGATCCCACTACATCAGGACCCTTTCGACGTTGCACAAAAGCCATTACTTTACGTTCAGCTAGCACTAAAAAGGCTACTCCTAGTAGAAGTGGTAGAATTATTCCAAGTATTTCAGCTGGAACAGCTATGTACATTTTTTTTTTCTATTCACTCATGATCTGGCCTGGTCGACCCAATCATGATATTGAAGGAGGGGACCTTTTCTCGAAAAAAAAAAAAATTCTTGCAACTACGAAAACCACAACACAAGCACTCCTTTTCCATTCATTCTATCTAAGAAAAAGAATTTAGCATAGACCACGACCGCCCCATCTTTTCATTTCTTTATCTATATGAAACCAAATGGGCGAGTCTTTATTATTGATTGGGGCCCTGAACTCAATGAGAGTGGGGATTCGCTCCTCTTCGGGCAACTCGTCCACGTCTGCAAGATACCTGACGGCGTCTACGAATTTCTCGAGCGTGAGCTCGTCCTGCGCTCCTGCCTGACGGACAACAAGTTCTTTTGCCTGCCCACAGATTTCTTGCAAGAGCCTGCCACACTGGGCGGCATTCTCTTCAGTCTCCCGATGCAATTGGGCTATTTCCGCAGGAGAAAGGCCTACTGGAATCTCGTTGAGGTCTGGAAGCGCAGGTGCAGGATCCGCGCAAAAGGCTATTGAAGGGGCGGCGAATGCTGGAAAAGCTAAAGCAAACCAGAAAGGATTTTTATTCAAAATCGTACTTGTGTTTTTAGAAAAAGAAAATCATAAGGAAACATTATGATTATGAAAAGAAAAATCTTACTAAAGAGAGAAGTCTATTAGACAATAAAGTACATATACTATATACACTATATACGATATTCTTAGAAAAAACCTCAGGATTAAATAAAAGAAAGATATATACTCAAAACAAACTCTAATGATATTCAACACTTTATGGGTGTTGACCCAAGTAGGCCTAGGCCAAGACAAGACACCTTCCCACCTTCCTTCACTCTGCAATAGCCCGACGACTCTTCTCTTCACAAGTAGGCTTGGCGCTTAGTCGATTTGAAAGGCTGGAAAGATGCAAGAAGACTGAGGAGGCGCTGGAGTGAAGTGATTCCAGGGCTGGGATCACGAACGGGAATCTAAATAGAAAAGAAGGCTAAGGTCGAGATAGTCTTGGCTAAGCAATTCATCTACCTTCTTTGTGAGGTATTATTATTCTAATTCACATTATTCTATTAGGTAATAATCGCCTTATTTCTGTCTTATTTCTTTCTTGTAGTACTGTCGGTCTAAGGAGAGGAATGGAAGTAGTCGTCTTGCTTCTTTTCTTTGGATCCGCTTATGTCTCTACTTCGCTTGATTCTCATGCCAGTGGACTCCATGCTCTGTTTTTGGCCTTATTAGCTTGATTTCATAAGTGAGCATTTTAAATTGAATAGATAGTGAGAAAAGCGCCTTTCGTGATTCAAGTAGTAAGCTCGGATTCATGATTGAGAAAGAAATCTTCCAAGCGCAGCTTTAGCTGAATCTATTATAGGGTAGGCTCTTTGGATAGATTGCCTTAAGGCGATGAAGGCCCACATATTTTGAATCTCGGCTCCCCTCAAGGAAAAAGCGGGATACTTAGCTGAAAGGGTGAACAAGGCCGAGCGCCTTCAAAGGTTGCTCCAGTCGCCTGAAGCCTTGTGGATTGATTGTGGGGGATTTAGGCGTGTCACGCCAACCATCTTCCAGTTCCTGGATAATCGTTCCCGGATAATGCTTGCCGCAGGGGCTAACCCTATCTTCGCGCATACTTCCTTGGTTGTCTGGGAGTTGAATCAGAAGCATCGAATGAAAGGTTCTTTCCAAGACCATCTGCTATTGAATCAGCTGCTGTTGCCGGGCGAGATTCTATCTTTTCCTTGTAGTCCACGGGATTTTACTCTGGGGAAGCTCATTCCTTGGATGGATCATAACTTATACAAAGGATAGTCTCTGTAAGAAGGACCAAAGCGCACTGAAAGAACCTACCGATTCTTGCCAGTCATAACAACCAGAACGGGTTAGCCTTCGTTTGCCCCATTGGCGAAGTCATAAGTTGTGGTGAATCCGTGTCGCTACTATAAAGTGCTTTCCATAGTTCAATAGAGAAAAGAGAGAAGAGCAGGCCGATTTCCTTTACTTTATTATTAAACTTAAACAAAGAATCCTTTGACTTTGTTTGCCGAAACCTTGAAAGCAAGGAAGGGCCTCTTTCCATCCATAGAATCTCTTCCTTATGCTAGCACTTTCTGCTATCTTTCTTAACCTGCTTCTATCAAAGCAGCTTGTAAACTCCGACCATCGTCTCAGTGAAGTAGCCCATGGGTATGGGATACGAACGATTAAGAGTTCTTGCTTAAAAAAAAAGGTACGTACTAACTGAGAGTGGAATCTATCCTGACTTTCAAGTAGCGCTTGATTGAGGGATGAACCCCGAATCCGTACTTTCCGGTACTATGCCTACTCCCCTTTCCTCTTTCAAGTGGGTTGAACTCTTTCTAAGGCAAAGGGCCAAGTGTGTGCCACGAGTGCTCTGTCTTCGAAAAGGCAGAATGCTGTTATATAATAGAATCCGCTATTTTTGGAATAGAATAAGCTTTGTGTCCTAACCAGATGCCGTGGGGCGATAAGGGGTGCTTTATCTAAACTAGGCAGGAGAACTTGGCTAACTTTCCTACTCTGATAGCATCTCTGAACGGCAGGTACCCACAACCGCCGTAACGAAGGAATGAATCTATTAAGTGGGAAAGAGCCCTCGTAAGGCCTCTCTCATCCCTTGCTTATGCTGAATCGAGATTTTTTTGGTCTTCTTTGACCCGCGGGTGCGAATCGGTAGCTGTGAAACTAGCTCTGGCTTGATGACTGCTTTACTTTTCGCCTTTTCCTGGGGCATAGAAGGAGTTGATCCTGGTCGAGGTAAATGGATTTAGGAATTCATACCCGGTGAGAGGGTGGATGTAATTCAGCTCGAACGAAGTGAGAGGGGTAATAGACTATTACCGTTCAGTTCATGTGACGAACCGAACATCGTTAGGTCCCGAATTCTGCGAAGCACCGGATCTAGATCAAGATCTCCATTACGTCGTACGATATATCGATCCGGAGAACTTACTTTCCGTTTAAGTCATCCATTCTGCTCCTATCTAAAGTGATGCTAGGCTGCTTCACAGAGGTGCGCTTCGCTCGACCACATGATGAACATGTTTTAAGCTAACTGCATGTCGAGCGCTTAAGCGGAGCTTGTGGTCACTCGTTCCTCGCTTGTTCGAAAGAGCTTCAGATTGGATTCAACACTACATACGATATTCCATTCCGGCCCTCACTAGCTCTTTGCTTGCTTGTACAAAGAGCATGCCCGAGGGGGCTACTACGCTCACCGCGCACTTGCATTACCACCTGAGCTTCGCTACCGCTCCGCCCAGCTCCTACGCCTACCACGAACTTGAATCATCACATGGCTGCTAAAGCAAGCTAAGCTTCACACGGCCCTGAGGAAGCCAAAAGACCCTCTCACTTCGTTCGAGCTTCCTTTTCAGCCCTCTCACGGCCGAAGGCTCCGCAACACGTTGGAGAGCTTTTAGATCCCGCCCTACCCTAAAACGCCCATTCCCCTAGAGTTCCGAAGTGATTCTTATTCTCACCGCAGCCTTCTTAAGCCGAAAGAAAGCCGGGCAAGAATCTCATGGTAGTACGAAGGGGGAGCAGAATCGTATCTGGGAGTGGTTCTTCGGATCGATCACAGATTCTCGGCCCCGTCTTTTGGCTTCCACTCCAGTTGACCTCTCTTGTTTCCATCCCACCGTGAGAAGGTAGAGAGCAAAACCAACCCAGCAAACAACTATTACTATGCCCCTATTAGTAAAGCATGTACTTCTTGCAAGGCTTGCTGAGCTTCTTCATGTGACAGACATCGCAAAAGTAGTCCGTTGAACGATCGCCGATCGAGGGCATCGCTCTCCGTTTTTACAATAAACGTTGCCGTTGTGAAAGTGAAATGAACCAAATCAGCTGCACATTCATATTCCTCGAGAAGGAAGCAGAAGGCAAGGATGGATAGCACCCCGGTTTTCTGAATGCCACCTTCATTCAATAGATGTAAAACAACCTTCCAAATGGGGAACTTTCGGTAGAGGTTTTAAGGTAGACTACCGAGCTCCAGTCTCCTTTCACTCTTCAACCTTCTCTTTGAGTGAAGGACATTCTATTCTAACAACCATCGTGGAATTACCTTCTCTTTATTTAGGAGTGAATACCCATAAATATTCGCATCTACGATCTATTTTTCCCGCCTGTATTGCTTGTCCTGATTCTCCTAGTTCGGATGGAACCCCTGATGAGACAATAGAAGAAAGCACTACTTCTTCGAAGTAATGCCAACGCTCCTCTAGGGCCTTTCATCTTTCTATCCTTCTCATCTCACATGCAAAGAATAGAATACGGTGAAAGCGGATAATCCGGCCCCTCTTTGGGTGGAGATTCATCCCGCAGAAGCAGTTGGGAGAGAAACCTTGCCTGAGCTATTCTTTTAGCAGTGCTTTTTCGAAGGAAAAGGCATCTCACTTCTTACCCGGAATTTATTCCAATTGCCTTGTCCAAGCTGATGGAAGATGCTTCCTTGGTAGAGCCTGAAATGCTTTCTTCCTCGCCTAGGTGTGCCCGTGCTAAGGCAAAGGACTTCTCTTTCCGTAATATCTTGAATCCAAGCGCCTTCTTCCACAGAGACAATAGAAAAGCTATGAAAAAGCCAAAAAACAGGACTTTTGGTCGACTGAAGCCAACTAGACTGATTGCTTCGTCTTATGCTTTTGGTTCCATCCAGCCTTGTTGTTTGCTTTCTTTTGGGATCTTGAGACCTTTGTTTTGGGGCCTTCTCCTTTGAATTGGCTCGGCCGGTATGAAACAGAATGAATTCTTACTATAACTAACTATAATAAGTAAGATATTGAAAACTACTCAAGCGAAAGAGCATTAACTACTACTTAATCGTGAAGGAGGCAAGGCGACAAAAATGTTGCCTATCGTTTTTCCTTTCCTTCTCTTTTTATTATATCGGCCATCTCCTAAGAATCTGCTGTATCCTCTCCTTACTTATACTTATAGGTAGGCTGCCGTAAATGATACAGCTTCCGCCGCGGAACCGGTTTATGTTGTTGAACCACCCGCTACCGCTGAACAAGATGCCGCTCCGGGAGGGGACTGATTGATGTTTCCTTATCCGCTGTTTCGGGATCGATTTATGTAGCTGATACAAACAACTTCTTTAGCTGAACCAGTATCAGATACCATTTCTGTTGCTAAATCAGCAAAAGAGAAAACTTCTGCCAAGAATCTGATGCCTACTACTTCACGTAATTATTGAATTCACTGCGTGGTGGAACGAAATGATCTTGTTTTGTTCCTCAAAGCAAGCCAGCGACGGTACTGATTCACCTAACCGAAGAGAAGAGGATGATCTCCTCTCTCGTAGCAAAAAGAAGTGTCAACGCCGCTCATCGGGATATTTTTTTGGCTGTCATGATATGTCCCAGGTTATAGACATAGAACCTGTGGAAGGGATCACTAATGCCCCCCAATCCCAACAGGCCAAACTTGTTGGGGTGACATATCTTGAAAGGATACCCTTTTTGTGAAAAATACGGCTTTCACCACCTGATGGACGATAACACTTGCAAAGCAAAATGGACATGAAAGACTAGCTGTGGCTTTTTCCTTTGATTCCTTGACATCATCATCGCTATAAGCAACTGAAGTATCTGCTGAAAGAGTGACGGATGAAATAGTTGCTGATTCTCTTCCTTTCCCATTCTGACTTTTTATATACTTATATACGTCTATACGTCAATTCCTTCTTAAATCGAGAAGATTCCTATCGGGTTAAGCTTTAGAGAATCCAGTTCGTTAGCTCTCCAACGGGAAGATCAGTCCCAGGGAACGGAAACAGACCGGAATGCGGATTCTGTTTTAGGCCCTTATAGCTCTTACTTCTTTCTTTGAGATGAAGACTAAGGAAATCCGAGTGAGGGTATGGCTTTCCGCCCATTCGCCTATCGTCTTATTGTGTAAGATGTAATGGTTTTCTCGGATGAAAGGGCTTTAGCCTCTTTACAGCCAGGAGCCACAACGGTCTCATTCCAATCACAGAGTGAGTGCGAACCACTTCCTTGTCTTCGGTCGTAGGTTGCAAGCGAAGTAAGACGGGAGGGAATAAAGTAAACCGACCAGACCTAGCCTATAGTCTAAGGGAGAAGTAGGGTCTAGTATATAGTATGGATCTGTTTCAACCAGAATCCTTGCCCGACCAGTAGTCGAAGATGGTGAGTAAGGATGAAGCAGGGGCTTTTCGTTTTCAAATCTAAGGAGAGAGAAGAATGCTTTCTTTCATTCAGTTTATAGAGTAGGCCAGCAAGCAAGACTGCGAAGCTCGGTACGATTGAGGAGGATAGCGCTAGGGCGGACCCAAGACGGAGTTATATGCAGTCACAACCGTACCTTCAGACTTCCGTAAATAAACTGACTCGGTCAGGTGATGCGAGCATCTTTCATCAACTATCCAATCGGTTCTGTCCTTACTGCTCGAGGTAGACGCTGGCCATCTTGACGAAGTAAGTGAAGTAAGTATAGTATACGGAGGGCTCTCATCAATCGATGTCAATGCAAGGTGCTCGACGTAGGATAATAATAATAAAAGGTGAGGGTGCACTCAATTCAATTCAGTCAATATTGGCGCCCTTACCAACCCTCCGGGCCGGTGGATTGAAAAAGAATCATGCGGGAATAGTTTGGTAACCGAATCGGCTACTTATCTTTCACTAAGCGCATGGATGAAGCCTAGGCTATAGATGAATCGATCAGTGGCAACTAAGGTACGAAATGAGTGTAACATAGTTACACGAAATGAGTTGAACTATTCGTTGTTCGTTTTGATACTCATTTCTGTAACATAGTTGAAAATGAGTTGTTCGTAGACAAAGCGAATTCGGAATTTCTACCCATGCGCTTCATATTCGCCCGGAGTTCATAAATATAGCCATCCCTGCCCCCTCACGTCAATCCCACGAGCCTCTTATCCATTCTCATTCACATTGGACTTAGGATATACGCAATTAGATGTTGTTATATACGAATTATTACCCTAGCCATGATAGTCGCAGAAGGTATTCCGTCGGTGTACACGTGTCTCCTATAGCGTTTTGCCATATAGACTATCATTGACCAGAGGGTGCAAAATCGTTTAGAATGAACCGTACCCAAGGAAATTGCCTAGTTCGCCAGACAAGCAGGGACCATCTATCTACGTAAGGGGAGCCGCTTGACCTCTAGTATATCTAGTATATCTAGTATATCTAGTAGTAGATCCGGATGGATCTTCTGTTAGGTTCTTATTAGTAGGAGTAGCAAACTAGTCCCATCTTTTCTTTCTCTCAACTCAATAGTATAGATGCATCAGTCGACTCTGTGGATTATTTTTATTCCCTTTCTTCCGAATTCGTCAAATAATGTCTACACGGGAATAAAGCTTTTCAAAGCACCCGCAGATTGAACAACTGAATATCCGATTCAGATGTTATTTCGGATTTTTCTCTGGGTTCCAAATCTTACCGCCTTTGAGTTGGTAGCCAAAGAGATATTCTAAATAAGAAAGGGACAACGAAGGAAGGGATACTACTCATGCTTGCTTCAATCGGTTTGGTCGACTGCAATTGAAAGATTCGTTGAACAGAATGAGTTGGCGGTAGCCCCTCGACCTTACGGTCGAGTGACTTCGTACCTCAATGGACACTGTCTCAGTCGAATAGTACCAATAGACCCAATCAAGCCACTGTGACATCCAATTACGGAGCACAGTCCTCTCATTGAACTCTATCTGACCTTCAGCCTCAGGAGCCAGTCGTAACTCCCTCGGTTTCATCTCCTTACGCTTTCAATAAGGATTGAGAGGCATACCTCTTCCAAGCCAAAAGTCTAAAAAGTATAAAGGTAGCTGCTTTCTTTGATAGACTAACTTACGATGAACTGCTTTAATGCGTTCCCAGCGCTTACTCTGAGTTCGGGATCGAACACGATAGCCTGCTCCAAGTACACTCATATTGACGTGATACTTTATACAAAGTTGGCAAAGCCCCATCGTATTCTTCACTCTAAACTTCTTAGCAAACTCGACGCATCCTGTCTTTGACACTATTGATTTGCTGTCAGAGATAGATACGCCTAGTTTATCAAGAAGCTTCCTATAATTCATCGCTACTTTATCATCAGTGATGAGAACATCATCACCTAAGATAGCGTAGTCTGAGAATGGGTAAGCCATTTGTGCTGCCAACCAAACGCGAAAAGCGACCAAGACCTAGTGCTTGACCAGCAAGAAATGAAACGGTTCTTGGTAATTACCAAGAATGTATTTCAACCAAGACGCATACGTTGTTCCGAAGAACAAAGAAAAGGTAGTGAATCAGTAGCACTTTTCAGATCATAGCAATATGTATTACTATAACGAGAGAAGATGAATAGGAAGCTCTTGGTTCCATCCATTGGGATGGACCTTCATTGCCCAATCATGGACTGGACAAAGAAGCCTTTGCTTCATGTAAGGCGTTTTCCAGCTCCTGAGAGTGTCTGCGACAACCTACCTGTTACTAATGGGATACCTTGATAGGCTGGGACGATAGTAGCCATATGAGGCCCTATTCGTCGCTCAAACCAATCGTTCTTTCCATAATATACACGGATTGAGTGAATTTTATTTGTATTAAACATAAATGCTGCCATCTCGTGAGTGAAATTCACGAATATTCTTATTCTTCTCCCTTTCGGGTGGAAGAATAGCATGGCGAGAAATCACTCAACGGAGTTGATTTCCAAGTAGGAAACCCTGATATAAGGGTGACGGAACAGGGATATTAGCTTCTTACCATGCCGTTTTAGCATGTTCAGTACCTCTTTTACAGAATCAATATCACTTGATGGAGTAGTTATAGATTCAAACAGTGACGAAGAAACTTTCTTCGCCAAAGGTATGATTCTACAAATACCAAACCAATTATGACCCACTGATCAGACCTGGAGTCATGCCTTCTAATAACCTTTCGGACATAAGAAGGAATGACCACAGGTAGCCCTAGAAAGCTGATCATGTTTGGAAGCATAGTATCGCTGAAGACTTACGCCACACTGCTTTCAATATAATGAAACCAGACTTTCGTCCCATTCTAACAACAGTTCGCGAAAATGAAGTCCAACTTAAACTGATAGAACGACTAAAGGGACTCGCAAGAGTAATCCCTTTAGCCGTCTGGTACCTTCAAAGATACCACGCCAAGATATTAGGGTGACCTTCTCTGCATTTGAAAATAACTTTGTCAAAATCATAATAAAATTCTCTTATATTTACCAAAAATTATTTACTTGGCCCAAATCTAGTAACCGATAACATCCACTCTCCCTCTGCGCAAGCGCAGAGACTTCGTACCTCTGCGCAAGCGCAGAGACTTCGTACCTGTAGGTCGAATGAGTTGAACTATTCGTTGTAAACGTTTGAAACGAATCTCTGTACTATGTTCAACTTCACATAGGTAAAAACGAACAAACGACTTCGTACCTCTGCTTCCCCCACGAAAAGCGCCGGTGATCACTATGCTCTCGCCTTTTATTTCTGCTTTCTTTCCTTACCTTGTGGGTTACTTTTCTGTTAGAAGGTGATGACTTCCTTATGGAGATGCTTGCGCTGCGGGATCACGCGGGAGGGTGAGACTCTCTTATTAGCTACTATTAGCTACTAACTTGACAGATTCCTGGTCGAAGCGGGCTAAGCTGCTATAAAGAGCGAGAACCGGCTAAGTTGAAGATGATGGGAATTTTCCAATTTACTTATCGCGGACCCTGGAGAATCTTCGTATTCTGTCTACATCATCTGTATCTAGTAAAGGATTGAAAAACTGGGGTCTACCCTTCTCCCCTACGTACCTCCTTGTAGGGTAACCACATGGAGTGGTCCTATGGAGAGGTGCACCTTGGCTACCCTCACTTCTGTATTTTGTATACTGTGGGGCGCCGGAAGTTGCCTTCTTGGTTGAATAAGGCAAGAATGATGGATAGAGTTTTGGGGTTATTACCTGCTTGCTCCACTATATAATTCAGTTTTCTGGAGTTACGATAACACAACTGTGGGTCAGGTGTAGTTCAAATGTCATTTAGTACGCTACCTGTCATAGCTCTGACAGGGTGGCGATGCCAGTTCTGGTGGGTGCCGGAAGTCTCATGTTGTTCGTCAGCACTATGGCATGATCGGATTGTACCAGTGACAAGTGTTTCGGTGGTTAGTTTGACATTAGGATCCTCTCAGCTATCTAAGTGCCACTCTGGTACTTGCTTGACAGCTGGGATCTTTCCTAGGTGATGGCTGGGACTGCGTTTTATTTGGGGACGCAGGTTTTCATCTGAGGCCTATATAAAGAAATTATTTACAGTCTACTTTGCTGGCCTTGAATCTTCTTTCTTTAGTTTGACCACCTGGGCAACCTTTTACTCTGAAGGGAGGTTCAAACAAGCTCCTTGGGGGGGAGTGGCTCAGGTTAGATTATGCCATGGTTATCTCCTAATGGGTCTCATCTTTCTACTAAGCGGATAAGCGGACTATTCGTTCATCAAAGCTTCCGGGTGAAAAGCTAGGTGTAAGTCCTTATATTCGGGGCTGACCTAGGATACAGACAGACCTGCTATTTGCTATGGTGAGCGCGGCGTAGGTTGACAACTGTTTATGGCTGTCAGCCGCAACTAACTAGAGATAGGGGAGGCTTATTATCTGTGTGACA